GAAAATCATACAGTTACCCCATGGTGAGTTAGCCGCACCCACAAATGATATAAATACTACCGTTGCTTTAGCTTTACTGACATCAGTAGCATATTTCTATGCGGGTTTTACCAAAAAGGGATTAGGTTATTTCGGTAAATACATTCAACCAACTCCAATCCTTTTACCCATTAACATCTTAGAAGATTTCACAAAACCCTTATCACTTAGTTTTCGACTTTTCGGAAATATATTAGCTGATGAATTAGTAGTAGTTGTTCTTGTTTCTTTAGTACCTTTAGTGGTTCCTATACCTGTCATGTTTCTTGGATTGTTTACAAGTGGCATTCAAGCTCTTATTTTTGCAACTTTGGCTGCGGCTTATATAGGAGAATCCATGGAAGGCCACCATTGACTAGTTTTCGACAGAGGCTTTTTTTAGCTTAACTTAACGCAATGTAGACCCGTATCAAGGTAAACTACTTAGGCTTAGGGAACAGAAATATAGAAATAAGGTATAAATTAAGGTATATACGATCTATAGTAAGTAAACGATCTATAGTAAGTACTAATAAAACAGATATTATGATATTAAGATTAAGTAATTGTAGAATAAAGGAAAGAGATCTAAAAGATCTTTTTACTAATCTAAGATATGAATAGTTAGTTTACATTATGGGGGAAAGACATGTATATGTGATATTAACTAAGTATATATGAACTAAAGATAGAGTTAATTTGCCCTACTACATATATGTGAATTTATATAGGGATTCGAACGAAAGTCCTTCTTTTTTTTTTTTCGTCGTCGTCTGCAATTTTTCATTTAATATTGAATTGGATGAATTTAAATCATGAATAAATAACAAAGAATTCAAAGAACGATTTGGAAAAAAGGAAAACAAAAACAAATGGAATAACAAAATTTGTACAAATTCAAAAAGTTGATAGGAATTAAAAAAAGGGATATTGAGGTATTTCTGATAATTCACGAATATAATTATTATTATTTCAATTCTGCTTTCTTAGTTACTTTGACTGGATAAATTTTATCCATGGAATAAGTAAGTCATAATTCATTGGTTTATTGTATCATTAACTATTTCTTTATTTTTTGTTTTGGTGCGAGGAGTTTATCATGAATCCACTGATTTCTGCCGCTTCCGTTATTGCTGCTGGATTGGCCGTTGGGCTTGCTTCTATTGGACCTGGAGTTGGTCAAGGTACTGCTGCGGGACAAGCTGTAGAAGGGATCGCGAGACAACCAGAGGCAGAGGGAAAAATACGAGGTACTTTATTGCTTAGTCTGGCTTTTATGGAAGCTTTAACAATTTATGGACTAGTTGTGGCATTAGCGCTTTTATTTGCGAATCCCTTTGTTTAATCCTACAAACGAAAAATACATATAGTTTTGGTTTTTTTTTTTCTTTGGGTTTGCCGCTGCTTTTGCTTTTTTCGAATTATATTCAAATTTCCATTTGTTATTCGTTCGGACAATAGCCCATGTAAAGGACTAATTGGGGGAGGAGGAATTGGCACACCAATTAGTTTTCTTCCTTTACTCTCGTATTCCAATAGAACTTTTTTAAGAAGTATTGCAACAAACAAGATATTTGGAAACTCACATAACATAAGACCCGATATCTAATTCTAATAAGTATCATTCTTATTGGAAATTTCCAATTGAAACAAAATACATTATATAAATCCATATTATTTCTTATTTTTTACTCTATTTTAGTAGTATTTAGAAAAATAAATACTAGGAAAAACGCTAGAATTAATAAAAAATATAGATAATTTATCTTATCTATTAAGAATACGAAAGAGGAGATCATATGAAACATGTAACCGATTCTTTCCTTTACTTGGGTTATTGGCCATCCGCCGGAAGTTTCGGGTTTAATACCGATATTTTTGCAACAAATCCAATAAATCTAAGTGTAGTGCTTGGTGTATTGATTTTTTTTGGAAAGGGAGTGTGTGCGAGTTGTTTATTTCAAGAATGGGCTGGATCCGACCAACTGCACTTTATTTTTTGATATAACTAGGAAAGAAAAGGTGCATGATTCCGCGAATTACTTATGAATACATTAAGAAATCATATTTTAGAACCATAGCATTTCGTGAGTCATTGGTAAATATACTTAGATTCTCTATCAACCAATAATGTGGGACCTTTAACAGGGTTAAAGCTAAACGGTTTGAAGTCCAGATATAAGCACGGTACTCTTTCTACTACTATCTTAATATAGAAATGATTTCAAAACAAAGAGTGGGAATTTTTTTTTTCGATATAAAGCACTCATGTCGATAAAAAACTGATTTGAATCTTTTATTTGTATTTGGTTGTAAAAAAAAAAAAAAAAAAATGGGTATTTCAACTCTCCACTTTTTTATCCAACGCTAAATTGATGACCTATGCATAAAGTAAAATAAATTCTTTGGATTTGAATAAAAAAAAAGAAACAACTTTGATGACAATTATTTGGTTGGTCAGAAGAGTCCTCCGAATATTATT